TCGTGGTCTAATTAGACAACATCTGGCTTCGAACATAGGAGTTGCTAAGAGTCAAATTCGTGAAAAAAAGCCGATTGTCTGGGAAATTCTTCAAGAAGTTATGCAGGGGCATCCCGTATTGCTGAATAGAGCACCTACTCTACATAGATTAGGCATACAGTCATTCCAACCAATTTTAGTCGAAGGACGCACTATTTGTTTACATCCATTAGTTTGTAAGGGGTTCAATGCAGACTTTGATGGGGATCAAATGGCTGTTCATGTGCCTTTATCTTTAGAGGCTCAAGCAGAGGCTCGTTTACTTATGTTTTCTCATATGAATCTCTTATCTCCAGCTATTGGAGATCCCATTTCTGTACCGACTCAAGATATGCTTATTGGACTCTATGTATTAACGAGCGGCACTCGTCGAGGTATTTGTGCAAACAGATATAATCCATGTAATCGAAAAAACTATCAAAATGAAAGAATTTACGAAACAAACTATAAGTATACGAAAGAACCCTTTTTTTGCAATTCCTATGATGCAATTGGAGCTTATCGGCAGAAAAGAATCAATTTAGATAGTCCTTTGTGGCTTCGGTGGCAATTAGATCAACGCGTTATTGCTTCAAGAGAAGTTCCTATCGAAGTTCACTATGAATCTTTTGGTAACTATCATGAGATTTATGCACACTATCTAATAGTAAGAAGTGTAAAAAAAGAAACTTTTTGTATATATATTCGAACCACAGTTGGTCATATTTCTTTTTATCGAGAAATCGAGGAAGCTATACAAGGTTTTTCTCAAGCCTGTTCATATGATACCTAATAATATGGTATTAAAAAAAGTAATTCTAGAACACCCGTGTGAATTCGGACCTCTCCAATTCAACTCGGACCATAGTTCCTGACCTAAAATTCTACGCAAATCAAGATTGAGAAAAGGAAGTTTTGTAATCATTGACTCAAACTCATTGTCGAATCCCATTCAGCAGAATATGGAGGTACTTATGGCGGAACGGGCCAATCTGGTATTTCACAATAAAGTGATAGATGGAACTGCTATTAAACGACTTATTAGCCGATTAATAGATCACTTCGGGATGGCATATACATCACACATCCTAGATCAAGTAAAGACTCTGGGTTTTCAGCAAGCCACTGCTACATCCATTTCATTAGGAATTGATGATCTTTTAACGATACCTTCTAAGGGCTGGCTTGTCCAAGATGCTGAACAACAAAGTTTGATTTTGGAAAAACACCATCATTACGGGAATGTACATGCGGTAGAAAAGTTACGCCAATCTATTGAGATATGGTATGCTACAAGTGAATATTTGCGACAAGAAATGAATCCTAATTTTAGGATGACAGACCCCTTCAATCCAGTCCATATGATGTCTTTTTCGGGAGCTAGGGGAAATGCATCTCAAGTACATCAATTAGTAGGTATGAGAGGATTAATGTCGGATCCCCAAGGACAAATGATTGATTTACCTATTCAAAGCAATTTACGCGAAGGACTGTCTTTAACAGAATATATTATTTCTTGCTATGGAGCCCGTAAAGGAGTTGTAGATACTGCTGTACGCACATCAGATGCTGGATATCTTACGCGGCGACTTGTTGAAGTAGTTCAACATATTGTTGTACGTAGAACAGATTGTGGCACTATCCGAGGGATTTCTGTGAGTCCTCGAAATAAAAATCGGATGATGTCAGAAAGAATTTTTATCCAAACATTAATTGGTCGTGTCTTAGCAGACGATATATATATAGGTTCCCGATGTGTCGCCTTTCGAAATCAAGATCTTGGGATTGGACTTGTCAATCGATTAATAACCTTTGGAACACAATCAATATCTATTCGAACTCCCTTTACTTGTCGGAGTACATCTTGGATCTGTCGATTATGTTATGGTCGGAGTCCCACTCATGGTGACCTAGTTGAATTGGGGGAAGCTGTAGGTATTATCGCGGGTCAATCTATTGGCGAACCGGGGACTCAACTAACATTAAGAACTTTTCATACCGGCGGAGTATTTACAGGAGGTACTGCCGAACATGTACGAGCCCCTTATAATGGAAAAATCAAATTCAATGAGGATTTGGTTCATCCTACACGTACACGTCACGGGCATCCTGCCTTTCTATGTTATATAGACTTGTCTGTAATTATTGAGAGCGAAGATATTATACATAGCGTGACTATTCCACCAAAAAGTTTTCTTTTAGTTCAAAATGATCAATATGTGGAATCAGAACAAGTGATTGCTGAGATTCGCGAGGGAACACACACTTTCCATTTTAAAGAGAGGGTTAGAAAATATATTTATTCTGACTCAGAGGGTGAAATGCACTGGAGTACTGATGTGTCTCATGCACCCGAATTTACATATAGTAATGTCCATCTCTTACCAAAAACAAGTCATTTATGGATATTATCAGGTGGTTCGTGTGGATCTAGTCTAATTCTTTTTTCGATTCACAAAGATCAAGATCAAATGAACATACC